GGAGTGCAGAAAAAAAAAAGAAAAAAAAAAAAAAGGAATAATTCATTTTTTTACATACTTTCTATATACATAGAACATACATATATTCTTTATTCAGCTAGAAAGAGTATATCTCCAGACACCTAGATGGATAAATATGTATGATGATCTAACCTACCAAGAAATATGTATGTTGACCCATATTCATTTTAATGAATTTGTGGTTTGTGGAATAGATACTCATACAAATTAATCATGTGCCAGGAACCAGATTTGAACTGGTGACACGAGGATTTTCAGTCCTCTGCTCTACCAGCTGAGCTATCCCGACCATTCGTGACGCATCATCCTCATTTTAAGAGATTACTTGAGTATATGTCAACTAAAAAAAAAAAGACGAAAAAAAAATTACAAAGTTTGATCCAAGAAATTCCAGGACTTGGATCTTCCAAAATAAGACTTTGTATGTTTCAGTCGAAGTAATGATATGTATTGTTAATCAGTCAAATGAGGATTCCTTGCTCAAAGATAAGATGTTCATTTGTACGTTTATCATATAAAAACCAAATTGGATGTCTATCATATCAAATTGGATGTCTATCATATATAGTACATTACATATTCCAACACTTGTGATAAGAAAAAGAAAAATTCCACTCAGATGCGTTTGTGAAAGAATAGAATGAATAAGAAACATAACGAATTTGGAACCACTAAAAAAAAAGAGGATATAGGATAAATAATTAGAGAGTTAAACGGGTCTTTTGGGGATAGAGGGACTTGAACCCTCACGATTTCTAAAGTCGACGGATTTTCCTCTTACTATAAATTTCATTGTTGTCGGTATTGACATGTAGAATGGGACTCTATCTTTATTCTCGTCTGATTAATCAGTTCTTCAAAAGATCTATCAGACTATCATGGAGTGAATGATTTGATCAATTAATATTCGATTCTTTCTTCAACTTGGAATCGATTCACATCTTTTATTTTTCATATAAATATTAAAAAATAGAGATTTTTTGTCTGTCTGGTCTAATCAATTGAAATAGTATTTCAGTACGTATACATATGCTCATCCTTGATCCTTTCTTTTCTGGAGTTTCGATGGAAGGATCTCTTTACTAACGAAACGAAATCTTTACTAACGAAACGAAATGTCGTCAACTCCATTTGTTAGAACAGCTTCCGTTGAGTCTCTGCACCTATCCTTTTTTTATTTTGATTCTCCCTTTCTGAACTCTTCTTGCTTTTCGGAAAACAGGATTTGGCTCAGGATTGCCCATTGTTAATTCCAGGGTTTCTCTGAATTTGAAAGTTCTCACTTGGTAGGTTTCCATACCAAGGCTCAATCCAATTAAGTCCGTAGCGTCTACCAATTTCGCCATATCCCCCCCTTTTCTCTTTGAGATTAGAATCTCATTAGGATGCTTTTTTTTTTTCATTTAAATTATGAGAATTATGCCGGAACTGTTGAATTCATTAGATACCGATTCCTATACCGAAAAATGTTTCTTTCTATTTGTATTTCAGATACTCATATTTGGTCCAACCAGAAATAATTCTATCATTTCTGTATTCACAATTCAATATACATGGATATATACCACATATATATATTTTATATGCCTCTCCTTCTAGCGTTTTTCTCATACAATTTGGAATACTCGAACGGTCGATTCTTTTTTTTCGTCTTAGTTTTAACCTTTCCGAAGGAATGTTTCATTATGATCGGAATTGGGCCTTTCCCTTTCTTGCATTTGTTTTTATTCTTATCTTTTTTGCTTAGAACGGATAGGCCCTATATAACATAACTAAAATAACATAACTAAAGATAACTAAAATGGATGGAAATCTCTTATTTTTTTAGATTAAATAAAAAAGAAATCTATTTCTATTTATTAATTTAGAATAGCTAGACCTAATGTAATGGCTATAAATAAGCAGTCTATTAATTTCAAATTAATTTAGAAAAGAATTCGAGTTATTTTATTTCTATTCTATCTATTCTATATTATTTCTATATTATTTATTATTATTTATTTATATTCATTTTATTTCTATTAATAAAAATAAAATGAAATAAAATTCAATTAATAAAATTAAAAGAATATTCAATATCAATATATTGAAATATATTCAAATTTGGAATTCTATTCATTTTCTAATTTAAGATTCATATTATTTACTTTACTCAACTTTACTCATATTATTTATAATAATATCTATATCATTTATAAATAATATCTATATTTTAACTATATCTATATATATATATTTTAACTATATCTATATCTATATATATATATTTTAACTATATATATTTTTAACTATATATATTTTATATATATATTTTCTATTTTTTAACTAGATTTCTATATTTTTTTAACTAGATTTCTATATTTCGAATTTTCTAATTTTATATTAATTATAAATTAATTATAATATATTAATTATAAATTAATTATAATAATAATAATTTAATAATATTATTGTAATATTATTGAATATTAATAAATAT